CCCGCGGATCTATTCCAAATTTATGAATCGTCCCATGGATTTTGATATTTCGATTGTATGGCGTGGTGTATACACGTTATGCAAACAGAAGGTATGGTTACTCTACTCTATTTTTTCATGGAATGATTATTCCATTCTTTTTTCTCTTTGGATCATAACCAAATCAAAACTTCTCGAGTTATCAGAATCTGTAGTAAAAAAAGTCCTTGGTTATTTAACTTAGATGAAATAGTAATAGTTCCGCTCATTGGTATACTACAAAAATGGGAATGAAATCAATCTGATTCCAATATCTCATATCTTTCCCAAAGAAAAGGGGACAATTTAAGTGGAAAGCCCATATCTATTTAATATCTATTTATTAGAATAAAATTAGTCTGTTTTTATGTTATTTCGTACTGTATAATTCCTTTGCTTTGTTTGTGGGATCATTTTCCCCAGGGGTAATGAAAAGAATTCTAGAATGGATTGCTAATTATGCCTAGATCTAATATAAATGGAAATTTTATTGATAAGACCTCTTCAATTGTAGCCAATATCTTATTACGAATAATTCCGACAACTTCAGGAGAAAAAAAGGCATTTACCTATTACAGAGATGGTGCGATTTGATTCTTTTTTCTTGTTTTTTTTAGCCCTCACCTCAGTCTTACGAGAAAGAGACGCGGTTCGGTATAGAAAGAACGAAATTCTTGAAATAAACCTACGCTCGGTGAAGGTGAAGTTTGGAGATAGAACAATTCCTTCTATCGTGTATCCTCGATTGATGCAGCCTCAGATGTTTCAATTGTTGATTTGAGTATTGAGCGAAAGGTTACACCTATGGGTTCTGTATTGCGGGTCAATCCTACACTACATCAGTACCAATAGACGGCATAAGGGAAAAAGCACTACACCTAGGAATCAACAACACAAAAACTTTGTTATAAATTCCCCCTTTCCTTATCGGTATCGGGACTAACAAGAATGGTTGGGACAACAAACATCCATCTCGTTTGTACTTTGGATACCCGTATAACCATCAAAGATCGTTGAAGTGACTAATTCCTGGAAATAGAAGGCGTTGAGAACAAAGAAATTGTTGGAGTTACCATTTATATCTAACACTAATATGATTGGTGTTAAGAAAAAACCTCTTGCGGGAAGGCTGGCTAGAGATTTCTTGTAAAAATACTAGTTCCTTTCAGTTCATAATGAGATGAGAATAGTTCAATTTTTATTCTATGGATTATTCCCCTTAGTACTATGCGCAGAAGGGAGGAGCCGTATGAGATGAAAATCTCATGTACGGTTCTGGAACGGAGATTTTTTGAATAGAATGAACGACCGTAACGGATGTTGGCTCAATCCGAAGGAAATTATGCGGAAGCTTTACAGAATTATTATGAAGCTACGCGACCAGAAATTGATCCCTATGATCGAAGTTATATACTCTATAACATAGGCCTTATACACACAAGCAATGGAGAGCATACAAAGGCTTTGGAATATTATTTCCGGGCACTAGAACGAAACCCATTCTTACCACAAGCTTTTAATAATATGGCCGTGATCTGTCATTACGTGCGACTATCTCCACTATAGAAATAAGGAAAAAAAGCAAAGATCAAATTGGCTAGTAAATACTAGAAAAAATAGGCTTTCTACATAATGCATCGTCCAAAGCAACGATTTTTATCAGCTGTAGCAAGGAAAGAGACTTCACGAGAACCAAAATAGGAAGAAAAAAAAATGAGTGCAGCCTATATACTATATTCTATGGATAAAGGATCAAATTGATAGAGAAAGCACCGTAAAGATCAATTAGCGAGCTATTGAGTCGATACAGTTAAGAACTGCTTACTTATGTCATGATATGGGACAAAAGTTAGGAATCAACTTATGTAATAGAGTCAATCCACTAAGGTATTGAGCAGCGGTGTAGCATCAGATCCCAAAGATAGTAAGTTCTTTTTTCTTATGGAAAAAAGTCTTTTTCAAAGATTCTATATGAATTCCATATATGAAACCGAGATAGTTACCTTTCAGAAAATTCTAACGATATTGTGGGGATACCTATGCTTCATTCTTCTGAAGGTGGGAGAAAAGATCAAACTGATTCTGATTATTGATCAAAATTAGGGTTTGAAACTTATGTAATTAACTTCTTCTGGTTAACCCAAGAAAAAATGGGATAGGTTTATGAGAAATCTAATTCAGTTAGCATAGGGTAGATTAAGATAGGACACAAAAAGAATCGATTTTTGAGCCGTATGAGATAGGAAACTCTCAAGTACGGTTCTAAGGGAAGGAACCACCTATTCCGACCGGGGAGAACAGGCCATTCTACAGGGTGATTCTGAAATTGCGGAAGCTTGGTCCGATCAAGCTGCTGAGTATTGGAAACAAGCTATAGCGCTTACTCCAGGTAATTATATTGAAGCACATAATTGGTTGAAAATCACGAAGCGCTTCGAATAAAACCACTCTCTTTTTTAATGAATTAAAAAAAAAATAGGTT